GCTTGCGTAGCTTACTTAAAGCATAACACTGAAGATGTTAAGATGGGCCCTAGAAAGCTCCGCGAGCACAAAGGTTTGGTCCTGACTTTACTATCAGCTTTAGCCAAACTTACACATGCAAGTATCCGCACCCCCGTGAGAATGCCCCTACAGTTCCCTGCCCGGGAACAAGGAGCTGGTATCAGGCACACCCTGGATAAAGCCCACGACACCTTGCTCAGCCACACCCTCAAGGGTATTCAGCAGTGACAGACATTAAGCTATAAGTGAAAACTTGACTTAGTCAAGGCTAAGAGGGTCGGTAAAACTCGTGCCAGCCACCGCGGTTATACGAGAGACCCAAGTTGATAGTTTCCGGCGTAAAGAGTGGTTAAGATAAAATTTAAACTAGAGCCGAACGCTTTCAGAGCTGTTATACGCCCCGAAAGTAAGAAGTTCAATCACGAAAGTGGCTTTATAATTACTGAACCCACGAAAGCTATGAAACAAACTGGGATTAGATACCCCACTATGCCTAGCCCTAAACATTGATAGTATAGTACACCTACTATCCGCCTGGGTACTACGAGCACCAGCTTAAAACCCAAAGGACTTGGCGGTGCTTTAGATCCACCTAGAGGAGCCTGTCCTATAACCGATAACCCCCGTTTAACCTCACCCTTAATTGCTCATACCGCCTATATACCGCCGTCGTAAGCTTACCCTGTGAGGGCTCAATAGTAAGCAAAATTGGCACAACCCAGAACGTCAGGTCGACGTGTAGCGAATGAAAGGGGAAGAGATGGGCTACATTCACTAAGACAGTGAACACGGATGATATGCTGAAATGCATATCCGAAGGAGGATTTAGCAGTAAGCAGGAAATAGAGTGTCCCGCTGAAATTGGCCCTGAAGCGCGCACACACCGGCCGTCACTCTTCCCGAGCCCAACAACTACATGTAACTAAGAACATCACATAGCTAAGGGGAGGCAAGTCGTAACATGGTAAGTGTACCGGAAGGTGCACTTGGAACAACCAGAGCGTAGCTAAAACAGAAAAGCATCTCCCTTACACTGAGAAGTCACCCGTGCAAATCGGGTCGCCCTGACGCTAAACAGCTAGCCCCACCCACCAAAAACAACAAATAAATATAAATAACCCCAAATACACCAACATTACCATTAAACAAACCATTTTTCCTCCCTAGTATAGGCGATAGAAAAGGACCTGTTGGAGCAATAGAGAAAGTACCGCAAGGGAACGCTGAAAGAGAAATGAAACAACCCATTATAAGCATAAAAAAGCAGAGATTTAAACTCGTACCTTTTGCATCATGATTTAGCCAGAACCCCTCAAGCAAAGAGACCTTTAGTTTGACCCCCCGAAACTAGGTGAGCTACTCCAAGACAGCCTGTAATAGGGCAAACCCGTCCCTGTGGCAAAAGGGTGGGAAGAGCTTCGAGTAGGGATGACAGATCTATCGAACCTAGTTATAGCTGGTTGCCTGAGAATTGGATAGAAGTTCAGCCTCTCGGTTTTTCCTGTCCCCTAATTTAATTTTACTTGACACAAAGAGAAACCAAGAGAGTTAGTCAAAGGGGGTACAGCTCCTTTGAAACAAGACACAACTTTACCAGGAGGGTAAAGATCATAATAACATAAGGAAAAATGTTCTGGTGGGCCTAAAAGCAGCCACCCCGATAGATAGCGTTAAAGCTCGTACACATTCCTAATCCTTCAATTCCGATAATTCAATCTTAACCCCCTAATCCTACCAGGCCGTCCCATGCAAACATGGGAGCGATTATGCTAATATGAGTAACAAGAGAGCCTAACGTCTCTCTCCCTGCACACGTGTAAGTCGAAATGGACCCCCCATCGACCTTTAACGGCCCCAAACAAAGAGGGAACTGGACTACAAATCAAACAACAAGAAAAGCCCCCAGCCCACAACCGTTAACCCTACACTGGTGTGCTTCAAGGAAAGACTAAAAGAAAAAGAAGGAACTCGGCAAATACATGAGGCCTCGCCTGTTTACCAAAAACATCGCCTCTTGCAAAACTTAAGAATAAGAGGTCCCGCCTGCCCTGTGACTATATGTTTAACGGCCGCGGTATCCGCCTCTTGCAAAACTTAAGAATAAGAGGTCCCGCCTGCCCTGTGACTATATGTTTAACGGCCGCGGTATCCTGACCGTGCGAAGGTAGCGTAATCACTTGTCTTTTAAATGGAGACCTGTATGAATGGCATAACGAGGGCTTAACTGTCTCCTTTTTCCAGTCAATGAAATTGATCTCTCCGTGCAGAAGCGGGGATAAAAACATAAGACGAGAAGACCCTATGGAGCTTTAGACACTAAGGTAGATCGTGTTAAGCACCCCCTGACAAAGGGCCAAACCCTATGAATCCTACCCTAATGTCTTTGGTTGGGGCGACCGCAGGGAAATAAAAAACCCCCGCGTGGAACGGGAGTACTCTCCTCCTACTACCAAGAGCTACCGCTCTAATAAACAGAATCTCTGACCCATTAGATCCGGCAACGCCGATTAACGAACCAAGTTACCCTAGGGATAACAGCGCAATCCTCTTTTAGAGCCCATATCGACAAGAGGGTTTACGACCTCGATGTTGGATCAGGACATCCTAATGGTGCAGCCGCTATTAAGGGTTCGTTTGTTCAACGATTAAAGTCCTACGTGATCTGAGTTCAGACCGGAGTAATCCAGGTCAGTTTCTATCTATGACATGCTTTTCTCTAGTACGAAAGAGACCGAGAAAAAGAGGCCCATACCGAAAGCACGCCTCCTCCTTACCTAGTGAAATCAACTAAAATAGGCAAAAGGACATACCCTTCCCCCGTTGAAGAAAACAACACGTTGAGGTGGCAGAGCCCGGCAAATGCAAAAGACCTAAGCCCTTTCCACAGAGGTTCAAGTCCTCTCCCCAACTATGCCATCAACACTTATCTCCCCTATTATAACACACCTTATCAACCCCCTAGCATATATTGTGCCCGTCCTATTAGCCGTTGCCTTCTTTACCCTAATTGAACGTAAAGTTCTTGGCTATATACAACTACGGAAAGGCCCAAACATTGTTGGCCCATATGGCCTCCTTCAACCTATCGCTGATGGGGTTAAGCTCTTTATCAAAGAACCAGTGCGCCCATCAACCTCTTCCCCAGTTCTTTTTCTCTTGGCTCCTATGCTTGCACTCACTCTCGCCCTAGCACTCTGAATCCCAATTCCTCTACCGTACCCGGTGGCCGATCTAAATCTAGGTATTCTCTTTATCCTAGCACTTTCCAGTCTAACTGTCTACTCCATTTTAGGATCAGGGTGAGCATCCAATTCAAAATACGCCCTAATTGGGGCTTTACGTGCCGTAGCCCAAACTATTTCGTATGAAGTCAGCCTAGGACTTATTCTCCTTAACGCTATCATCCTAACAGGGGGATTCACACTACAAACCTTCAATATCGCCCAAGAAAGCATCTGACTAATTTTTCCAGCCTGACCTTTAGCCGGAATGTGGTACATTTCAACCCTAGCAGAAACCAACCGAGCCCCCTTCGACCTAACTGAAGGAGAGTCCGAACTAGTTTCAGGGTTCAACGTAGAATATGCCGGAGGGCCTTTCGCCTTATTTTTCCTAGCAGAATATGCCAACATTCTACTTATAAATACACTCTCCGCCACACTATTCTTAGGAGCCTCCCACATCCCGGCATTCCCAGAACTCACCGGCATAAACCTAATAACAAAAGCGACCCTCCTGTCAGTTGTTTTCCTTTGAGTTCGCGCTTCTTACCCTCGCCTCCGCTACGACCAACTCATGCACCTGATCTGAAAAAACTTTCTCCCCCTTACACTAGCTCTGATTATTTGACACCTTGCCCTCCCCATCGCATTTGCAGGACTCCCCCCGCAAGTATAGTGCAGGAGGCGTGCCTGAAGCAAAGGGTCACTTTGATAGAGTGAATTATGAGGGTTAAAATCCCTCCACCTCCTTTAGAAAATTGGGATTCGAACCCAGCCTGGAGAGATCAAAACTCTCAGTGCTTCCACTACACCACTTCCTAGTATAGTCAGCTAAGTAAGCTCTTGGGCCCATACCCCAAACATGTAGGTTAAATTCCTGCCTCTGCTAATGAACCCGTACATCCTAGCCATCTTACTCTTTGGTTTAGGCCTAGGAACCACTATTACATTTGCCAGTACCCACTGACTCCTCGCCTGAATAGGACTTGAAATAAATACCCTAGCCATTATTCCCCTCATAGCCCAACACCACCACCCTCGAGCAGTCGAAGCCACCACAAAATACTTCTTAGCACAGGCCACCGCAGCTGCCATGCTACTTTTTTCGAGCGTAACCAACGCTTGATTCACAGGGCAGTGAGAAATCCAACAGCTATCCCACCCCCTTCCTGTAACAATGATTACTCTGGCCCTAGCACTAAAAATTGGTCTCGCCCCTGTTCACTCTTGATTGCCAGAAGTACTTCAAGGCCTTGATCTCACTACAGGCTTACTCCTCTCTACCTGACAAAAACTAGCACCGTTTGCCCTTCTCCTACAAATTCAACCCACCAACTCAACCCTTCTTATCCTCCTCGGACTAGCATCTACTCTGGTGGGAGGCTGAGGCGGCCTAAACCAAACCCAACTACGCAAAATCCTCGCCTACTCCTCAATCGCACATCTAGGCTGAATAATTCTAGTCCTACAATTCTCCCCCTCCCTGACCCTGCTCACCCTTCTAACCTACCTCGTAATGACATTCTCAACATTCCTGGTTTTCAAGCTAAACGAATCCACCACCATTAACACGCTAGCCACCTCCTGAGCAAAAACCCCCGCCCTTACCTGCCTGACCCCCCTTGTCCTACTATCCCTGGGTGGCCTTCCTCCTCTTACCGGCTTCATACCAAAATGGCTCATCTTACAAGAGTTAACAAAGCAAGGCCTTGCTCCCACCGGCACCTTAGCAGCTCTTACCGGCCTTCTTAGCCTATACTTCTACCTCCGACTTTCATACGCAATGACACTGACTATGTCTCCCAATAGCCTTTCTGGCACAACCCCCTGACGTCTCCCCATTTCACAAACCACCATGCCCCTTGCCATTTCAACCACAGCCACCCTGCTACTTCTCCCCCTCACTCCCGCCACAATCGCCCTCTTAACCCTCTAAGGGACTTAGGATAACGAGACCGAGGGCCTTCAAAGCCCTAAGCGGGAGTGAAAGTCTCCCAGTCCCTGATAAGACCTGCGGGTCATTATCCCACATCTCCTGCATGCAAAACAGATACTTTAATTAAGCCAAGGCCTCTCTAGATAGGCAGGCCTCGATCCTACAAACTCTTAGTTAACAGCTAAGCGCTCAAACCAGCGAGCATCCATCTACCTCTTCCCCGCCTACAAGGCGGAGCCAAGGCGGGGAAGCTCCGGCAGGCAGTTAGCCTACTTCTTTAGATTTGCAATCTAACATGATAACACCTCAGAGCTTGGTAAGAAGAGGATTCGAACCTCTGTCTATGGGGCTACAATCCACCGCTTAAAACTCAGCCATCCTACCTGTGGCAATCACACGTTGATTCTTCTCGACTAATCATAAAGACATCGGCACCCTCTATCTAGTATTTGGTGCTTGAGCCGGCATGGTGGGCACAGCCTTAAGCCTATTAATCCGTGCTGAACTTAGCCAGCCGGGAGCCCTTCTTGGGGACGACCAGATTTATAACGTAATCGTTACAGCACATGCCTTCGTAATAATTTTCTTTATAGTAATACCAATTATGATTGGAGGCTTCGGAAACTGGCTGATCCCCCTAATGATTGGGGCCCCCGATATGGCATTCCCCCGAATGAACAACATGAGTTTCTGACTCCTTCCCCCATCCTTCCTTCTCCTCCTAGCTTCTTCTGGGGTAGAAGCAGGGGCAGGGACTGGTTGGACCGTCTACCCTCCTTTAGCCGGAAACCTCGCCCACGCAGGCGCATCCGTCGATTTAACAATTTTCTCTCTGCACTTAGCAGGTGTTTCCTCAATCCTTGGGGCCATTAACTTTATTACAACTATCATTAATATGAAACCCCCTGCCATTTCCCAATACCAAACCCCTCTATTTGTATGAGCTGTTCTTATTACAGCGGTTCTCCTTCTCCTATCTCTTCCCGTTCTTGCTGCCGGAATCACAATACTTCTGACAGATCGAAATCTAAACACCACTTTCTTCGACCCCGCAGGAGGAGGAGACCCGATTCTCTACCAACACCTATTCTGATTCTTTGGTCACCCCGAAGTCTACATTCTAATCCTCCCAGGGTTTGGAATAATCTCCCATATTGTCGCCTACTACGCTGGTAAAAAAGAACCTTTTGGTTACATGGGAATGGTATGAGCCATGATGGCCATTGGCCTTCTAGGCTTCATTGTCTGAGCCCACCACATGTTCACAGTCGGCATGGACGTTGACACCCGTGCTTATTTTACATCTGCCACTATGATTATTGCTATCCCGACGGGTGTAAAAGTCTTTAGCTGACTTGCAACTCTTCACGGGGGGTCTATTAAATGAGAAACCCCTCTTCTCTGAGCCCTAGGTTTCATTTTCCTATTTACAGTTGGAGGTCTAACAGGAATTGTCTTAGCCAACTCATCCTTAGACATTGTTCTACACGACACATATTATGTCGTTGCACACTTCCACTATGTTCTTTCTATGGGAGCCGTATTCGCTATCGTTGCAGCCTTCGTACACTGATTCCCCCTATTTACAGGCTACACCCTTCACAGCACATGAACAAAAATCCACTTTGGAATCATGTTCATCGGAGTAAACCTCACCTTCTTCCCACAACATTTCCTAGGCCTGGCTGGGATGCCTCGACGGTACTCAGACTACCCAGACGCTTACACACTGTGAAACACAGTTTCCTCTATTGGATCTCTAATTTCCCTGGTCGCGGTAATCATGTTCTTATTTATTATCTGAGAAGCATTTGCCGCTAAACGTGAAGTTTCATCAGTTGAACTTACCGCAACCAACGTAGAATGACTGCATGGCTGCCCTCCACCATACCACACATTTGAAGAGCCTGCATTTGTTCGAGTTCAATCAAGCTAACGAGAAAGGGAGGAGTTGAACCCCCATGTGTTAGTTTCAAGCCAACCACATAACCGCTCTGTCACTTTCTTTATAAGACACTAGTAAAATTAGTCATTACACTGCTTTGTCAAGGCAGAGTTGTGGGTGGGACTCCCGCGTGTCTTGAACATTAATGGCACATCCCACACAATTAGGCTTTCAAGATGCAGCTTCACCTGTTATAGAAGAACTTCTTCATTTCCACGACCACGCCTTAATAATTGTCTTCCTAATCAGCACACTAGTACTTTACATTATTGTGGCCATGGTCACCACCAAACTTACAAATAAATATATTCTAGATTCTCAAGAAATTGAAATTATCTGAACGATTCTTCCTGCAGTCATCCTTATTCTAATTGCTCTTCCATCACTTCGCATTCTCTACCTAATGGACGAGATCAACGACCCTCACCTCACAATTAAAGCTATGGGCCACCAGTGATACTGAAGCTACGAATATACAGACTACGAAGACCTGGGCTTCGACTCCTATATAATCCCCACTCAAGACCTAACTCCCGGGCAATTCCGCCTTCTGGAAGCAGACCATCGTATGGTTATTCCAGTAGAATCTCCTATTCGTGTTCTAGTTTCTGCTGAAGACGTTCTTCACTCTTGAGCAGTCCCAGCCCTCGGTGTTAAAATAGATGCAGTCCCCGGACGGCTTAATCAAACAGCCTTCATTACATCTCGACCTGGTGTCTACTACGGCCAATGCTCTGAAATCTGCGGGGCTAATCACAGCTTTATGCCTATCGTAGTTGAAGCAGTTCCCCTACAACACTTTGAAAACTGATCCTCTTTAATACTTGAAGACGCCTCGCTAAGAAGCTAAACAGGGTTATAGCGTTAGCCTTTTAAGCTAAAGACTGGTGATTCCCAACCACCCTTAGCGGCATGCCTCAGCTAAATCCTGCCCCGTGGTTTGCAATCCTCACTTTCTCTTGACTAGTGTTTCTAGCAATCCTACCCTCAAAAGTAATTGCCCACACTTTCCCAAACGAACCCACATCCCAAGCCACAAAAAAAGCTGAAACAGACCCCTGAAACTGACCATGACACTAAGCTTTTTCGACCAGTTTATGAGCCCAGTCTTCCTGGGCATTCCCTTAATGGCTCTCGCCCTTACCCTCCCATGAACCCTTTTTCCCACCCCCACCTCTCGGTGATTAAATAATCGCCTCCTAGCCCTTCAAAGCTGATTTATCAACCGATTCACTCAACAACTACTCCTACCAATTAATTTAGGAGGGCATAAATGAGCCGCTCTCCTTACGTCTTTAATGCTTTTCCTCATTTCATTAAATATACTAGGCCTCCTTCCATACACTTTCACCCCAACTACTCAACTATCCCTTAATATAGGCTTTGCCGTCCCCCTTTGACTTGCAACAGTAATTATTGGGATACGAAACCAGCCAACTATTGCACTCGGCCACCTGCTCCCAGAAGGTACCCCTACCCCCTTAATCCCCGTCCTAATCATTATCGAAACAATCAGTCTGTTCATTCGCCCCCTTGCACTGGGAGTGCGACTCACAGCCAACCTTACGGCCGGCCATCTCCTAATTCAACTAATTGCAACAGCCGCCTTCGTCCTTCTACCCCTTATACCCACCGTTGCAATTCTCACAGGAACTCTTCTATTCCTCCTGACCCTACTAGAAGTAGCCGTGGCAATAATCCAAGCCTACGTATTTGTCCTACTACTCAGCCTATATCTTCAAGAAAACGTCTAATGGCCCATCAAGCACACGCATACCACATAGTAGACCCCAGCCCCTGACCTCTTACAGGTGCAGTTGCAGCATTACTGATAACATCAGGCCTCGCAATCTGATTCCACTACCACTCCACAACACTTATATCCCTTGGAATAATCCTCCTCCTCCTAACAATATACCAATGATGACGAGACATCGTACGAGAAGGAACATTCCAAGGACATCATACACCCCCTGTCCAAAAAGGCCTTCGATACGGCATAATCCTATTTATTACATCAGAAGTGTTCTTCTTCCTAGGGTTCTTCTGAGCCTTCTACCACTCAAGCCTTGCACCCACCCCTGAACTAGGAGGTTGCTGGCCTCCTACAGGGATCACTACCCTTGACCCATTCGAAGTACCCCTTCTAAACACTGCCGTCCTTCTAGCCTCAGGGGTTACAGTCACCTGAGCCCACCATAGCATTATGGAGGGCGAACGTAAACAAGCAATTCACTCTCTAACCCTTACAATTCTCCTTGGCTTTTACTTCACTTTCCTCCAAGCCATGGAATACTATGAAGCCCCCTTCACAATCGCTGACGGCGTTTATGGTTCAACATTCTTCGTAGCAACAGGCTTCCACGGATTACACGTTATTATCGGATCCACATTCTTAGCCGTATGCTTACTCCGGCAAGTCCACTACCACTTTACATCTGAGCACCACTTTGGATTCGAAGCAGCCGCATGATACTGACATTTTGTAGACGTTGTTTGACTATTCCTATACATCTCCATCTACTGATGAGGCTCATAATCTTTCTAGTACTAAAGTCAGTATAAGTGACTTCCAATCACCCGGTCCTGGTTAAAATCCAGGGAAAGATAATGAATTTAGTCACAACGGTTATTATTATTACCCTAACACTCTCCGCTATCCTGGCGACCGTCTCTTTCTGACTACCTCAAATGACCCCCGACCATGAGAAACTCTCGCCCTATGAGTGTGGTTTCGACCCCCTAGGCACTGCCCGCCTCCCCTTTTCTCTCCGTTTTTTCCTGGTTGCCATCTTCTTTCTCTTATTCGACCTAGAAATCGCCCTTCTCCTTCCCCTCCCATGAGGAGTCCAACTTTCATCCCCCCTTACCGCATTTTTCTGAGCCTCAGCGGTACTAATTCTTCTCACGCTCGGTCTAATTTATGAATGACTTCAAGGCGGGCTCGAATGGGCCGAATAGGCAGTTAGTCTAAGAAAAACATTTGATTTCGGCTCAAAAACTTGTGGTTAAAGTCCATAATTGCCTGATGACCCCTGTTCACTTTGCCCTCTCATCAGCCTTTTCCCTGGGACTGATAGGTCTCGCATTCCACCGAATCCACCTCCTCTCCGCTCTCCTATGCCTAGAGGGCATGATACTTTCCTTGTTTGTTGCACTATCCGTTTGGATGTTACAACTTGACTCTACTAGCTTTGCACCCTCTCCCATGCTTCTCCTAGCATTTTCAGCTTGTGAAGCAAGCGCAGGCCTTGCCCTCCTAGTAGCTACCGCTCGCACCCACGGCTCTGATCGCCTCCAAAACCTAAACCTCCTACAATGCTAAAAATTCTCATTCCAACACTCATGCTAGTCCCAACCGCTTGACTTACCACCCCTAAATGACTATGACCAACCTCACTACTTCATAGCCTTCTAGTAGCCCTAGCAAGTCTTGCCTGACTAAAAAACTCTTCAGAAACGGGCTGAGCATGTCTCAACCCTTATATAGCAACAGACCCTCTTTCAACCCCCCTCCTCGTGCTTACATGCTGACTTTTACCCCTAATAATCCTTGCCAGTCAAAATCATACAGCCCTAGAACCTATTAATCGACAACGAATGTACATCACACTTCTGACGTCATTGCAAGTCTTCTTAATTTTAGCATTCAGCGCTACCGAAATTATTATGTTCTACGTCATGTTTGAAGCCACCCTTATCCCCACCCTCGTCCTAATTACCCGATGAGGAAACCAAGCAGAACGCCTTAACGCAGGCACCTACTTTCTTTTCTACACACTAGCAGGGTCCCTCCCTCTCCTTGTTGCCCTCCTCCTCCTCCAAAATAGTGCGGGAACTCTCTCCCTCCTGACCCTTCAATATACAAGCCCCCTTCCACTTACAACCTATGCAGACAAACTATGATGAGCCGGCTGCCTACTAGCATTTCTGGTAAAAATGCCCCTTTACGGGGCCCACCTCTGACTACCTAAAGCACACGTAGAGGCCCCAGTAGCTGGCTCCATGGTTCTTGCAGCAGTCTTACTAAAACTAGGAGGCTATGGAATAATGCGAATGATGGTTATACTAGACCCCTTAACTAAAGAACTAAGCTACCCCTTTATTATCTTCGCCCTCTGGGGAGTAGTAATAACAGGATCAATCTGCCTTCGCCAGACAGATCTAAAATCTCTAATTGCCTACTCATCAGTTAGCCACATAGGCCTGGTCGTAGGAGGCATTCTCATCCAGACACCATGAGGCTTCACCGGGGCCCTAATCCTAATAATTGCCCACGGACTAACCTCTTCCGCCTTATTCTGCCTAGCCAATACTAACTATGAACGAACACATACCCGAACCCTAGTACTAGCACGAGGACTACAAATAGCCCTCCCCCTAATAGCAACATGATGATTTATTGCCAGCCTTGCAAACTTGGCACTTCCTCCCCTTCCAAACCTCATAGGAGAGCTAATAATTATCACCTCCCTCTTCCACTGGTCCTACTGGACGCTACTCTTAACAGGGGCCGGTACTCTAATCACTGCAAGCTACTCTCTCTATATGTTCTTGATAACTCAACGGGGCCCTCTCCCAAACCACCTCCTCGCCCTCACTCCCTCCCACTCACGAGAGCATCTCCTTATGGTCCTCCACCTACTTCCCCTGATTCTCCTGGTACTTAAGCCCGAACTCATTTGAGGCTGAACGGCCTAGTAGGTATAGTTTAACAAAAACGTTAGATTGTGATTCTAAATATAAGGGTTAAACTCCCCTTACCCACCGAGAGAGGCTCGCTAGCACCGAAGACTGCTAATCTTCGCCACCTTGGTTGAACCCCTGGGCTCACTCGCCAAACCGCTCCTAAAGGATAACAGCTCATCCATTGGTCTTAGGAACCAAAAACTCTTGGTGCAAATCCAAGTAGCAGCTATGCATACCACACCCCTCATTATGATCTCAAGCCTACTCACTATCTTTGCCCTCCTTACATACCCAGTCCTCACAACCCTCTCCCCACGCCCCCAAGACCCCCACTGAGCACTAGACCAGGTCAAAACAGCAGTCAAATTTGCCTTCTTTATTAGCCTCCTCCCACTATTCCTATTCTTAAACGAAGGGGCCGAGACAATCATTACTAACTGAACCTGAATAAACACCCTGACTTTCAGCGTAAACATCAGCCTTAAATTCGATTGCTACTCAATTATCTTCACCCCCGTCGCCCTTTACGTAACCTGATCCATCCTAGAGTTCGCATCTTGATACATGCACTCAGACCCCTATATAAATCGCTTCTTCAAATATCTTCTCATCTTCCTTATCTCCATAATTATTCTAGTAACAGCCAACAACATATTCCAATTCTTCATTGGATGGGAAGGCGTGGGCATTATATCCTTCCTTTTAATTGGCTGATGGTACGGCCGGGCAGACGCAAACACTGCGGCCCTCCAGGCCGTCGTTTACAATCGGGTGGGAGATATCGGACTGATTCTTGCTATAGCTTGAATAGCAACTAACCTAAACACCTGAGAAATACAACAGCTCTTTGCAAACTCCAAAGACCTGGACCTGACCTTGCCCCTCCTGGGACTAATCCTTGCTGCCACTGGAAAGTCAGCCCAATTTGGACTTCACCCCTGACTTCCAGCCGCCATGGAAGGTCCAACACCGGTATCTGCCCTACTGCACTCCAGCACCATGGTGGTTGCAGGTATTTTCCTTCTTATCCGAATCAGCCCACTTATGGAGAACAACCCCACCGCCCTCACCATTTGCCTATGCCTTGGAGCTCTTACAACCTTTTTTACCGCTACTTGTGCCCTCACCCAAAACGACATCAAAAAGATCGTAGCATTTTCAACATCAAGCCAGCTCGGCCTTATGATAGTGACTATCGGACTAAACCAGCCCCAACTCGCATTCCTTCACATCTGCACCCACGCCTTCTTTAAAGCAATGCTTTTCCTCTCTTCCGGTGCTCTCATCCACTTCCTTAATAACACACAGGACATTCGAGTGATAGGAGGACTCCAAAATTACACCCCCGTGTCTACCTCTGCTTTAACTATTGGAAGCCTTGCCCTCACAGGCACCCCCTTCCTTGCAGGCTTTTTCTCCAAAGATGCAATCATTGAAGCACTCAACACATCCCATCTCAACGCCTGAGCCCTTACTCTAACTCTTTTAGCTACCTCCTTTACAGCTGTCTACAGCCTTCGGCTTATCTTCTTCGTCGCAATAAAATACCCTCGACAGAAAATAGTCTTCCCCATTGACGAAAGCAACCCCGCAGTTATTAACCCCCTCAGCCGACTAGCCTGAGGAAGCATCATTGCCGGCCTACTAATTACATCCAACATCCTTCCTTTAAAAACCCCTGTAATAACAATGCCTCCCCTGCTAAAACTCGCTGCTCTCATCGTAACAATCTGCGGCGTCATTATTGCCTTTGAACTAGCGGCAGTTACAACTGACCATCATGATCCCTCACCACAACTTTCCATGCACCATTTTTCCGTCCTACTTGGCTTCTTCCCCACGATCATTCACCGCTTCACTCCTAAACTAAACCTAGTGCTAGGCCAAGCAGTTGCCAGCCAAATAATTGACCAAACCTGACTAGAAAAAACAGGCCCTAAAGCAATGGCCTCCTCCAATCTACCCCTGATTACAACGACAAGCAATACACAACAAGGCATGATCAAAACTTATCTTAGCCTGTTCCTAATAACCATAGCCCTCGCCATAGTAACCTTCATCTTCTAGACTGCCCGAAGCGTACCACGACTTAACCCCCGCGTCAACTCCAACACCACAAACAACGCCAAAAGCAGCACTCACGCGCTAATCACAAGTAGCCCCCCTCCCTTAGAATACATTAAAGCAACTCCCATTATATCCCCCCGAATAGCAAGGTATATATCAGACTCGTCCACTGGCACCCAAGAAAACTCATACCACCCGCCCAAGAAAAGCCCAGACACCAGTGCCACCACCACAGTATAAACCACTATGTGCACCGCCACCGATCGACTCCCTCAACTTTCAGGATAAGGCTCAGCAGCAAGCGCCGCCGAATAAGCAAACACAACCAGTATTCCCCCAAGGTAAATTAAAAGCAGAACTAGAGATAAGAAAAAGCCTCCATGTCCCACTAACACCCCACACCCCATTCCTGCGACTACTACAAGCCCTAGAGCAGCAAAATAAGGCGAAGGATTAGAAGCAACTGCTACTAACCCCAAGACCAGACCAAACAATAAGACAAACATAAAAAAAGTCATAATTTCTGCCAGGAATCTAACCAGGACTAATGACTTGAAAAACCACCGTTATTATTTAACTACAGAAACCCTTAATGGCAAGTCTCCGAAAAACTCACCCACTACTAAAAATTGCAAACGACGCACTAGTTGACCTCCCCGCCCCCTCCAACATTTCAGTTTGATGAAACTTTGGGTCTCTCCTCGGCCTCTGCCTAGCCACCCAAATTCTTACGGGATTATTCTTAGCAATACATTATACCTCCGATATCGCAACAGCCTTTTCTTCCGTAGCACACATCTGCCGAGACGTTAATTACGGATGACTTATCCGAAACATTCATGCCAACGGCGCCTCCTTCTTCTTCATTTGCATCTATATGCACATTGGCCGAGGGCTATACTACGGCTCCTATCTCTACAAAGAAACTTGAAATGTGGGCGTAGTACTTCTCCTCTTAGTAATAATGACTGCCTTCGTAGGCTACGTTCTACCTTGAGGACAAATGTCCTTTTGAGGCGCTACCGTCATTACCAATCTCCTCTCCGCCGTTCCCTATGTAGGAAATACCCTTGTACAGTGAATCTGAGGGGGCTTCTCAGTAGACAACGCCACCCTCACCCGTTTCTTTGCCTTCCACTTCCTCTTTCCTTTCGTCATTGCCGCCGCTACTGTTATTCACCTCCTATTCCTGCACGAAACAGGGTCCAACAACCCCCTAGGCCTTAACTCAGATGCAGACAAGATTTCATTCCACCCTTACTTCTCATACAAAGACCTCCTAGGCTTTACAGTAATGCTAATTGCACTAACATCACTAGCATTATTTTCCCCCAACCTACTAGGAGACCCAGACAATTTCACACCTGCCAACCCACTAGTCACACCGCCCCACATCAAGCCCGAATGATACTTCCTCTTCGCATACGCCATTCTCCGATCAATTCCTAACAAACTCGGAGGGGTTTTAGCCCTTTTGTCCTCCATCCTTGTCCTTATGGTCGTCCCTATCCTCCACACTTCCAAACAACGAAGCCTCACTTTCCGCCCCCTAACACAATTCCTGTTCTGAACCCTTGTTGCAGACGTTGTTATCCTCACTTGAATTGGGGGAATGCCCGTAGAAGAGCCTTTCATTATCATCGGGCAAGTAGCATCCTTCCTATACTTCTTCCTCTTCTTAGTTCTCGCACCCCTAACAGGTTGAGTAGAAAACGTCATACTCAAATGAAGCTGCACTAGTAGCTCAGTCTCAGAGCGCCGGTCTTGTAAACCGGACGTCGAGGGTTAAATTCCCCCCTTTTGCTCAAAGAAGGGAGACTTTAACTCCCACCCCCAACTCCCAAGGCTAGGATTCTTACTTCAAACTACTCTTTGCAAATACATTCATCCCCTAATGTCTGGGATGATGGTAATGGTACTCGTACATGTATGTAATTTCAACATTACTCTACTTACACCATTACATATATCAACTAGTTATGAAGGGGGACATAAAGCATGAATAGATTTAAAATACATAACTGTTTTCAGGGATTAGGTTAGTAGTGAGAACCGACCATCAGTTGACTCTTTAAGGTACACTGTTATTGAAGGTGAGGGACAAGAATCGTGGGGGTCCCACTTAGTGAACTATTCCTGGCATTTGGTTCCTACTTCAGGAACATATTGTTGTATCATCCCCCTAACGTTCATTGACGCTTGCATAAGTTAATGGTGTGGTACATTAAACTCATTACCCACCAAGCCTAGCATTCTTTCCAGAGGGTAAGGGGTATCTTTTTTCTTTATCCTTTCCTCTGGCATTTCACAGTGCATTACTAAGGAACGTATCCAAGGTAGAACATACTAGTTGTTTCTTGATAGATAATGCTTCATGAACGATTAAAGGATTTAAAATCTAAAGAGAAGCACACGTCTATTTCAAGGACATAAGCTATCAATTCTTACTCCTAAAAACCCTAAGATTCAGGCCCCGGGGGCTTCTGCGCGTAAACCCCCCCTACCCCCCCAAACTCCTAAGATTGCTAACGCTCCTGAAAACCCCCCCGGAAACAGGAAAATCCCTAGTAGTTTAGTTTAAACCCAAAATGCATATATTTACATTATTGTAAATATGCGTAAG